TGGGTGGAAAGGTCCGTATGATCAACTCGGCAATCAGTTGTTAGAATCGATAGGTCTTCCAATTGTTCATTTGAAAAAATGGAAACCATTTTTATTGGACGATCATGATACTTCCCGAAAATCGAAATTCTTGGTCAATGGAGGAAAAATAGCACCCTTTTTGTTCAATAAGATACCAAAGTGGATGATTGATCCAAGAAAAAATCGCGGGAAATCCTTTGATAGGGCGGATTCCTATTTCTCAATGATATTCCACAATCAAGACAATTGGCTGAATCCCGTGAAAACATTTCATCGAAGTTCATTGATATCTTCTTTTTATAAAGCAAATCGACTTCGATTCTTGAATAATCCACATCACTTCTGCTTCTATTCTAACACAAGATTCCCCTTTTCTGTGGAAAAGGCCCATATCCATAATTCTGATTTGACATATGGACAATTCCTCAATATCTTGTTCATTCGCAACAAAATATTTTCTTTGCCCGTCGAATATGCTTTTGGGGGGAGAGAGACTATTTCACCAATCGAGTCACAGGTATCTAACATATTCATACCTAACGATTTTCCACAAAGTGGTGACGAAACGTATAACTTGTACAAATCTTTCCATTTTCCAAGTCGATACGATCCCTTCGTCCGTAGAACTAGTTTCTCGATCGCAGACATTTCTGGAACACCCCTAACAGAGGGACAAAGAGTGCATTTTGAAAGAACTTGTTGTCAACCTCTTTCAGCTAGGAATCTATCGGATTCAGAAGAGAAGAACTTGCATCAGTATCTCAATTCAAACATGGGTTTGATTCCCACTCCATGTTCTGAGAAAGATTTACCATGCAAAAAGAGGAAAAAACGGCGTCTTTGTCTAAAGAAATGCCTTGCGAAAGGGCAGATGTATAGAACCTTTCAACAAAGGGCTCTTTCAACTCTCTCAAAATCGAATCTATTCCAAACATATATGCCATGGTTCTTGACAGGGTACTGGATATTTGTAGATAATTTTGTAGATACTTTTTCAGACCTATTGCCGATTTCAGATACTTTTCCAGAACTATGGCTGATACTACGTAATAGTCAAAAATTGGTATCCATAATACGAAGTAGCAGTAAAAAATTGGTATTCATCTTTCGGGATATTAGGCATAGATTGGGTAGATCGTGGCGAATTCTTTGGAAAAAAGCGCGTCTTAATCTGATAAGTGAGATTTCGAATAAGTGTTTACATAATGTTCTTCTGTCCGAAGAAATGATTCATCGAAATAATGAGTCACCATTGATATCGACACATCTGAGATCGCCAAGTGTTTGGGAGTTCTTCTATTCAATCCTTTTCCTTCTTGTTGTTGCTGGATATCTCGTTTGTACCCAGCTTCTCTTTGTTTCCGGGGCCTCTAGTGAGTTACAGACAGAGTTCGAAAAGGTCAAATCTTTGATGATGGAATCATCTATGATTGAGTTGCGAAAACTTCTGGATAGGTATCCTACATCTGAACCAAATTCTTTCTGGGTAAAGAATCTCTTTCTAGTTGCTCTGGAACAATTCCGTTCTAAGAAGATATATTTGAATATCAATCTCATCGATCTCATATCAAATCCCATCAATCGAATCACTTTTTCGAGAAATACGAGACATCTAAGTCATACAAGTAAAGAGATCTATTCATTGATAAGAAAAAGAAAAAACTGGAACGGGGATTGGGTTGATGATAAAATAGAATCCTGGGTCGCGAACAGTGATTTGATTGATGATGAAGAAAGAGAATTCTTGGTTCAGTTCTCCGCCTTAACGACAGAACAAAGGATTGATCAAATTCTATTGAGTCTGACTCATAGTGATCGTTTATCAAAGAATGACTCTGGTTATCAAATGATTGAAGAACCGGGAGCAATTTACTTACGATACTTGGTTGATATTCATAAAAAGGATCTATTGAATTATGAGTTCAATCCATCCTGTTTAGCAGAAAGACGGGTATTCCTTGCTCATTATCAGACAATCACTTATTCCCAAACTTCGTGTGGGACTACTACTTTGCACTGCCCATCTCATCGAAAACCCTTTTCGCTCCGCTTAGCCTTATCCCCCTCTAGGGGAATTTTAGTGATAGGTTCTATAGGAACTGGACGCTCCTATTTGGTCAAATACCTAGCTACAAATTCCTATGTTCCTTTCATTACGGTATTTCTGAACGATAACAAGCCAAAAGTTATGGATGAGGATGAAGATGAGGATTATTACGAGATAAAGGTTGGTGGTAGTGACGAGATTGATGCTAGTGACGCTGCTAGTGACGCGATTGATGCTAGTGACGAGATGGATCCTGACCTTGATACGGAGCTGGAAGAGCTAACTATGATGAATGCGCCAACTATAGATAGGATGTCGGAACTAGGCCCCACCCTTCAATTCGAATTAGCAAAAGCGATGTCTCCTTGCATAATATGGATTCCAAACATTCATGATCTGGATGTGAATGAGTCGAATTACTTATCCCTAGGT